ATAAGCATGAGTAATCAAATGAAATAAAGCAGCTCTATAAGACCCCATACCGAGAGCTAACATCATATAACCCAATTGGGACATTGTAGAATAAGCTAAACTTTTCTTAATATCTTTTTGAGCAAGAGCTAAAGTGGCTCCTAAAAGTAATGTTATTATACCTATCAAAGCTATTAGATTTATTATGTAAGGTATAACTATGAAAAGAGGAAGAAGCCGAGCTACAAGAAAAATTCCTGCCGCTACCATAGTAGCGGCATGTATAAGAGCCGAAATGGGGGTAGGCCCTTCCATGGCATCGGGTAACCATACATGAAGGGGAAATTGGGCAGATTTAGCAACTGCGCCGGAAAATAATAGGAAGGCGCATAAAGTAACAAATAAAAGATTTACCTCATTATTATAAACCAAGTTATTGAATATTTCAAACAAATCCCGAAATTCGAAACTACCCGTTATCCAATAAAAACCCAAAATTCCTAATAATAAACCAAAATCCCCGACGCGATTAGTTACAAACGCTTTTTGACAGGCATTCGCCGCACTAGGTCGTGTGAACCAAAAACCTATTAATAGATAAGAACACATTCCAACTAATTCCCAAAAAATATAAATTTGTATCAAATTAGAACTAGTAACTAATCCCAACATTGAAGTATTGGAAAAACTCATATAAGCAAAAAATCTCAAATATCCTTGATCATGAGACATATAATTGTCACTATAAATAAGAACCATAATTCCAACAGTAGTTATTAATATTGACATAATAGAAGTAAGTGGATCAACCAAGCAGCCAAATTCTAAAGAAAAATCATTATTGATGGTCCAAGACCATACATATTGATAGACAGAATTCTTATTTATTTGCTGAATAGAAAAATAGGCTGCAAAAACCATAACTATACTTAACAATAAAACACTAGGAAAAGCCCACATACGACGAAGATTTTTTGTTGCTGTTGGAAAAAGTAGAAGTCCTGCTCCAATTAACATAGGAACTGGAAGTGGAATGAAAGGTAGAATCCATGAATATTGATATGTATATTCCATAAAAAAATAAATAAAAGAATTTATCTTAATTAATTAATTAATTGTTTCTGATTCACCGGTTCTTAGTTCTTTTCTTTTGAAAGGGGTCGGTTAATAAAAAAAATTAAGATAAGATATATAAAATAAAACTTAAATAGAATTTTCTAGCCTTAATTATTCTGAATCTTTGCAAACTACTTCAAATATGAAAAATCAAGAGGCTATAATTGGTCATACGTATTTTTGTTTTTATTAATGTTGAATTGTTAATATAAAATTTTTTAGTCAAATTTTATGAAGATCTAAAAAATTTTAATTTTCATTCTAATTATTACGTATTACAATAATTTATTTATATCTATAGAGCAAGGATAAATAATTAGACCAAACAGTATTTGATATGAATCATACATAAAGCCCATAACTTAACCCATAAAAACTATTTATTGTAATTAGGTTATTCAGCATCATTAAGCCATTTGTTTTATAACTAATTTGATTCTCTTCCATTACAATAAAAGCTATTTCTCGGAAATACTAGGATATCCACCACTTTATCACTTTATTTTACGTAAAAAACAAGGGCAAATAAAATGCATTTTATAAATTTAAAATATTGTATTTTGTAGACTTTAACAGATTAACTACTAGTCTAATTCGAATTAGAGAATAATAAAATGGTTGTACGCTTTCTTCGAGCTTGACCAATTAAATAAATTAATATAATAGAAAATCAAATTCTTTAAGTTTTTAAAATTAAGCGAGATAGGGGTTGGGTTATTAAACCTTTTTATTTAGTTTATTACATGTATAAATGTAACATGACGAAAATATAAATATAAAGAAAACACAATGCACAATCTTATCTTTTTTGTTTGTATTGTATTTTTTCATTTTATCGACTTCAATCTATTTGGCATAGTAGATCTTATTGTTCTTAGTAATATTTTAGGCGATTTTTACACCCCCTTTTTTATTTTATGAAGGTAGTATAATTTAAAGAATAAATAGATAGAGAATAGTAAAGAACAATGGATTTGGAACAATAGATGTCTTTCACATCCAACTGAAGAACCTATTATAATTTTTTAATGGCAGTTCCAAAAAAACGCACCTCTATTTCAAAAAAACGTATTCGTAAAAATATTTGGAAAAGGAAGGGATATCGGGCAGCATTGAAAGCTTTTTCATTAGCTAAATCTCTTTCTACCGGGAGTTCGAAAAGTTTTTTTTGTGTAACAAATAAATAATCTGAATCGGTCTAATTATAAAAGTAATCTAATTTTTTTTATTTCTTTAATTTGAAGACATCTTTTTGCTTTCGTTTCTGATATAGATAAGAATTCTTTTGTCTACTGAATTCGAAAAATGAATGGTACTTAAAAAAAAGGATATACGCAAGGACAAGATTTCACCTTTCGTTTTAGTATGTTTTATCATTTTCAGGATGGGGATTATAACTTTCCCCATCAACTTGACTCACTAATACAAAGAAATTTATTTTTTAGTTGTATTTTTTTTTTTATAAAGAAGAGAAGAGTTCGTTGAAACTAAACTTTTTTTTTAAGGTTAAAATGTGTTTTATAATCTTCTAAACCATTATTTTTCGAGATTATTATCACTATAATAGACTCCTTAACCCAATTAAATTTATAAAAGTCCTTTTTACATTTTTAGGTCATTATATGGCGAATGTACCAATTTTTAGTGATCTATTTTATATCCTATGTTTCGATTGTAAGATCAATTAAGATATAATTTAAAATTTATAAAGTATTTTTAAAATTTATAAAGTATTTTTAAAGTAGGGTACAATTTCTATCGAAATTTTCTTTATATGATTGATACGCCTATCCTAATACCTAACTTAATTGGTTTACTAAATTTTAACACAAATTCTCTACACAACGAAAATCCCTAAGGATTAATACAAAACTAACTATGCAAATATTTACATAAATATCTTGAGTGTATCACTGAAATTGTGTTAAAATTTGATTTTTTTCTTCATCAAAAAAATCAATTTATTATGTTAGATTAAAAATGCAAACGAGACAGAACATTGTTTTTAGTTCTATCCATGGCTTGAAGTAAAAATTATTTAGTTACAACTGTTACATTTGAGTTTGAGGAGAGCAGAAAGTAATAACCTCCGAAAAACCACATTGTTAGTTCAGTTAAATAAAATTTACATTTTCAAATAAAAAATTAACGAAAAAATCTCTAATTTTTAAACAAGTTTTTATTCATCAATTTGAATGGTTTCCTAAAAAAATATTGTATTGAAGTAACTCCTTCAATCTCGACGATTGGATAAAAATAGGTTATTATGATTTCGAATAAGCCGCTATGGTGAAATCGGTAGACACGCTGCTCTTAGGAAGCAGTGCTAGAGCATCTCGGTTCGAGTCCGAGTGGCGGCATGGCATCTTCTAAAAGAGTAAGTGCTATAATTAATTCAATTCCCGATTTCAATTCCTATAATTGAGGGACCCTTTTTTTAATAATTTTTATGATATTTTCAACTTTAGAGCATATATTAACTCATATATCCTTTTCGATCGTTTCAATTGTAATTACCATTCATTTGATAACTTTATTAGTCGATGAAATCGTAGGCCTATATGATTCGTCAGAAAAGGGGATGATAGCGACTTTTTTCTGCATAACAGGATTATTAGTTACTCGTTGGATGTATTTTGGACATTTACCATTAAGCAATTTATATGAATCATTCATTTTTCTTTCGTGGAGTTTTTCTATTATTCATATAATTCCGTATTTAAAAAAAAAGAAAAACCATTTAAGCGTAATAACCGCGCCAAGTGTTATTTTTACTCAAGGTTTTGCTACTTCTGGTCTTTTAACTGAAATCCACCACTCCGCAATATTAGTACCCGCTCTCCAATCCCATTGGTTAATGATGCACGTAAGTATGATGGTATTGAGCTATGCAGCTCTTTTGTGTGGATCATTATTATCACTAGCTCTTCTAGTGATTACATTTCGAAAATTCCTACGGATTTTTAGTAAAAGCAATACTTTAGTAAATCAGTCATTTTACTTTGGTGAGATTCAATACGTGAACGACAGAAACAATGTCTTACGAAACACTTCTGTTATTTCGTCTCAAAATTATTACGGGTATCAATTGATTCAACAATTGGATCGGTGGAGTTATCGTATTATTAGTCTAGGGTTTATCCTTTTAACCGTAGGTATTCTTTCGGGAGCAGTGTGGGCTAATGAAGCATGGGGATCATATTGGAATTGGGATCCAAAGGAGACTTGGGCATTTATTACTTGGACCGTATTCGCGATTTATTTACATATTAGAACAAATAAAAATTTGGAAAGTGTAAATTCTGCAATTGTGGCCTCAATGGGATTTCTTATAATTTGGATATGCTATTTTGGGGTTAATCTATTAGGAATAGGGTTGCATAGTTATGGTTCATTTACATTAACATCTAATTGAATTGAATAAAAGACTTGACGAATAGAAACATAGGACGGCATACGTGTATATATATACGAAAACTTCATGTAAACCGTCAAGAACCATTTGAATCATTCCATTTCCATTATTTGATTCAAATGGTTCTCACAAATGCCAAATAGATCTAGTTATAATATAATTCCAATTAAGTTATTTAACTTTGAACTTATAGAGAAGAAAAAAGACTTATTTTTTTATTGTACAATCCACTATTTTTGAAATCGGGGGATTTCAGTTTAATCTTTTCGTTTACTCAAAAAAACTATCTATAAAAATAATTGGATATAATAGCTTCGACTTTGTCAACTGATAATGAGAAAACGAAATCGGGATAAACACCAATACCTATTACAGGTAAAAGGATAGAGATCGAAACAAATAATTCCCGCGGTCCAGAATCAAAAAAATAAGAGTTTTGGGCATTAAAAAGCTTGTATCCATAGAACATCTGGCGTAACATAGATAATAAATAAATAGGAGTTAATATCATTCCAATTGCCATTACAAAAGTAATTAATACTTTTGTCATTAAAAGATATTTTTGGCTAGTAAGTATTCCAAAAAAAACTATCAATTCGGCAACAAAACCGCTCATGCCCGGTAATGCAAGAGAAGCCATTGATAAGATACTGAAAGTCGTGAATATTTTTGGAATTGTGATAGCCATTCCGCCCATTTCGTCGAGATAAACAAGACGTATTCTATCATAACTCGTTCCGGCCAAGAAAAAAAGCGCCGCGCCAATAAATCCGTGAGAGATTATTTGTAAAATGGCTCCATTGAGTCCCGTATCGTTTATAGAACCAATTCCTATAATTATGAAACCCATATGAGATACAGAAGAGTAGGCTATTCTTTTTTTTAAATTACGCTGACCAAGAGATGTTAAAGCTGCATAGATTATTTGAATTGTGCCTACTATTATCAACCAGGGGGAAAATATAGAATGGGCGTGGGGTAATAATTCCATATTGATCCGAATCAATCCATATGCTCCCATTTTTAATAAGATTCCGGCTAAAAGCATACAAGTACTGTAATGCGCCTCTCCATGGGTGTCTGGTAACCATGTATGTAAGGGTATGATCGGTAATTTAACAGCAAAAGCAATAAGAAAGCCAATATAGAATATTATTTCCAGTGCTACAGGATACGATTGATTAGCTGATGTTTCAAAATTTAATGTTGGTTCATTGGAACCATATAAACCAATACTCAAAACTCCCATTAATAAAAAAACGGAACTTCCTGCAGTGTACAAAATAAATTTTGTAGCTGAATACAAACGTTTCTTTCCCCCCCACATGGATATAAGTAGATAAACTGGAATTAATTCTAACTCCCACATGATAAAAAAAAGCAAAAGGTCCCGAGAAGAAAAAGGTCCTATTTGACCGCTATACATTGCTAACATTAGGAAATGGAATAGTCGGGAATCCCGAGTAACCGGCCGAGCCGCTAAAGTTGCTAAAGTTGTAATAAATCCTGTCAGTAAAATAGGTCCTATAGAAATTCCATCTATTCCCAATCTCCAGTAAAAATCAAAAAAATCGATCCATTTATAATCCTCTGTCAGTTGCATTAATGGATCATCCAATTTGAAACGATAACCGAATGCATAGGTTGTTATAAGGAGTTCTACTATACATATACCTATTGTATACCACCGAATTACCTTATTTCCTCTATGAGGGAGAAAGAAAATTAAGGAACCCGCGGATATTGGCAAAACTACAACTAGCGTTAACCAGGGAAAATAATTCATGGTAAAAACAAGATAAACTTGGACCAGAAAAACCCGTACTCAAAATAAATATTTAATTTTTTGAGCGCGGGTTTTTGTCGGTAAAGGTAAAAAAATTAAATGTATTCAAGTAGGGTTTTCTGGAACGTATTAATAAGCTAGACCCATACTTCGAGTTGTTTCATGCCATAAATAAACTCGAACACTCAAGAAATCCGTTGGACAGGCGGATTCACATCTCTTACAACCGACACAGTCCTCTGTTCTTGGAGCAGAAGCAATTTGCTTAGCTTTACATCCGTCCCAAGGTATCATTTCTAATACATCCGTTGGGCAGGCTCGGACACATTGAGTACATCCTATACACGTATCATAAATCTTTACTGAATGCGACATTGGATCTATAAATTTTTGAATGTCAGAAATTTTCGATCTAGTAAACTTGGAAATGAATCATATATTTAGACACCAGATGAATCAATAATTTATCAGAATTTTTATAATCAATCTATTTCTTGATCGACTCATGCGATAGAACCAAGATACTTTGATTTTCGAAAATATTTATTATACATAATTATGGTCATGGTAATTCGAATTTAGGAATATTAGAATTTATATGATTAAGACTACTTATTCAACAAATTCGATTGATTGATACGAGTTGATTTTCTGTTACGATAAATTGACGAAACAATAGCCAGGCCAATAGCTGCTTCAGCGGCTGCAATAGCTATAACAAAAATTGAGAAAATATTTCCTTTTAATTGGCGACTATCAAAAAAATCAGAAAATGTTACGAAATTTATATTAACTGCATTCAGTATAAGTTCAAGACACATAAGGGCTCTAACCATATTTCGGCTCGTGATCAATCCATAGATGCCGATAGAAAATAAGTAGGCACTCAAAACAAGTACATGTTCGAGCATCATTGACCAACTCCTTCTCAATTTTGATTCATTTAAAAATGAACTGAACAACAATTCAACAGATTCAATTGACTAGAATAAAAAAAGTACGGAACAAGGGAATATATTCTATTGATATTGATATATAGAATAGCTTTAATATATAGAATAGCTTTAAGAAAATAATTTATATTTTAGCCATAAACAATCTTTAATTGAAGGGAAATAAATGTAATAAAACAGAACAGAGTTTAATTTGGATTGCTATTACTAATTCTATAGATTTTTTACTGTCGAGCCACGGCAATTGCACCTATCAAAGCCGCTAAAAGAATTATTGAAACGAATTCGAATGGAAGAAAAAAATCTGTTGATAAATGAATTCCAATTTGTTGACTATTACTTATCAAATCTTGCTCTACAATCTGGTTTGATCTTGTAGTCCAAATAATCCCGTACCATGACGTATCTGTAATAGTAATCATTAGTAAAACAAAAATACTTGTACAAACTGGCAAAGTAACCCCATCCCCAACGGTCCAAAGATTCAAATCTTTGTAATAATCCGAACCATTCATGAACATCACGGCAAATACGATTAAAACATTTATAGCTCCCACGTAAATAAGTAGTTGTGCAGCAGCTACAAAATAGGAGTTTAATAGAATATAGAATAGGGATATACAAACAAGAACTAGTCCCAATGAAAAGGCAGAATAAATGGGGTTGGTAAATAATACCACTCCCATACCTCCTAGTATAAGAACCGATCCCAGAAAGACTAAAAGAAAATCGTGTATTGGTCCGGGCAAATCCATTATATGTAAAATAAGAGATAAATAAATCGAAATATTTTTCATGACCTTATTGAGACCCGACCAAAAAAAAAATTTTATGATTTTTGAGCAATTCCTAATTAAATCCGAAGGGATATTAATAAATGTAAGTACAATTATTGGACTAATTTCATTCTTTATCTGAAAAAGTAGTTCTAATTCGAAACTATATATTTTATATTTTTTAAAAATGATAGATATATTAATTAATATATTTTCAATCCAAATTAAGATGTGATTCTTACCAAGCAATCAATAGTTGGTATTTGTAGTTATTGACCAAACAAAATGAAAGAAACCTTATTCCTTTAGATTAGATCAAAACTGAATCTTAGTATTAGTATTAGTAAAGTAATTATAAATTATTCTTTAATCAAGAAATTTACTTATTTTTTTATTTGAGGCGAATTTAAAATTGTTCGAATTGTATAATCATCAATTACTGACATTGGTAAACGACCCAAAGCAATTTGATTATAATTCAATTCATGACGATCATAAGTAGAAAGTTCATATTCTTCAGTCATTGATAAACAATTTGTTGGACAATACTCAACGCAATTACCACAAAATATGCAGACTCCGAAATCAATACTGTAATTAAGCAACCGTTTCTTGCGAATGTCAGTTTCCAATTTCCAATCAACAACGGGTAGATCTATAGGACATACACGAACACATACTTCACAAGCAATACATTTATCAAATTCAAAATGGATTCGACCGCGGAAACGCTCCGCGGCGATTAATTTTTCATAAGGATATTGAATAGTTACGGGTAAACGATTTGCGTGGGATAAAGTAATCATGAAACTTTGACCAATGTACCTTGCAGCTCGTACTGTTTGTTGACCATAATTCATGAACCCAGTTACCATAGAGAACATATCGTTAATATATATATATGAATAATTTGATGTTTGTTTATTTCTCTTGTTTGAAACAAGTTGTGAATAGAGTATAGAATGTTCCTTTACAGCGAAAAGAGTTGGAAAGAAGTTGTTAATAATAGATTACCTAGAGAAATAGGTAAAAGAAATTTCCATCCAAGATTCAATAGTTGGTCCATTCTTAGCCTCGGTAAAGTCCATCTTGTTGTGATAGGAATGAACAAGAACAAATAAGTTTTAGCTAATGTAATAAAGATACCAATTGTCGCTCCAAAAACGCCACATGTTTTATTTAGTTCAAAAAGTTCAGAAATATATATGTCCGGAATAGAGATATTCCAACCTCCCAAGTAAAGAACTGTCACAAATAATGAAGAAACTAATAGGTTTAGATAGGAAGCAACATAAAATAAACCAAATTTTATACCCGAGTATTCGGTTTGATAACCTGCTACTAATTCTTCTTCTGCTTCTGGTAAATCAAAAGGCAATCTCTCACATTCTGCTAGGGAAGAAATGATAAAAATGATAAACCCTATAGGCTGACGCCACAAATTCCACCCCCAAAAACCGTATTTTGATTGCGCTTCAACTATATCAACTGTACTTAAACTGTTAGATAATTATAGTCGGTGATACCATCACTGTTACCATCGCTATTACAGAACCGTACATGAGATTTTCACCTCATACGGCTCCTTGAAAGCCGGAAATAAATCTAAGGACCGCATCAGTATTATTTTATCTTGATATTTTTGTAGGATGGATTAAGATCAAAATCTATCGAACGGTCCAAAATTAGACCAATTAAATTCTGTCTGTTATTAATTATTTAAATTAATAATTTAAATAATTAATAATAAATAAAAAGTACTTCTGAATTGATCTCATCCTTTCTTTAATAATTTTAATTCTTCTTTGTTCAGTAATAACTTAACTGTTCAATAAAATACTTATTGTAGAAATATCAATAACCCGTTGGTTTCACTTACGAAAAATAATTAGATATTAATTCATCAATTATGACACAAATTTGATATCTATTAATATCTATATGGGAAAGAATAAAAGGAAATAAAGAATAAAAA